TCATATTCGTGAAGCAGAAACATAAATGTACTCCCATTAATGTGGAATAGGCGGAACTGAATTAGTCAATTCAAGTCAGCGTTGTCAATTTATCCAGAACTTCTCTCTTTTCCTCGGTGAAACAAGAATCCGTTTTGCTCAAACCAAAGCACTTAGTTTAGCCTTTGTTTCCTCTGTGCCCTGTCTTCTTTAAAGATTCATCCAATGGAATCCCGACTCCCTTTCTTTTTGATTTCCATTCTATTTAGAATTAGAAATTAGAACCTAATTAAGATAGGATGACTAATGTATGCAGCCTAATGAGGAGTAATACTATAAAAATAAAGAACTCTATTTCAGAACTATGAGACAGAATATTCTGTTTTCTTATTTACTCTTTCTTTATTTTCTTTCTTTATTTTTGGATTTTATTTCGATTTTTCTATTTTATTTAAAGTAGATCGATTTAGATAATGTATATATAAGCAAAGTAATATACTTCAAACAAAGTAGGAATTCGCAAGATGGAGAAAATCATTGCAGTTATTATAGGGAAGTCTAGGGACTTAGAGCATATCCTATTTGAAGGAGGATGGAATTCAAATCAGGTAAGGGATCCTTCCTTCTATTGATTTGATAGAAATTCGTTTTTCTTTTCCTGTCTCTAAGATTTTCGATGAATGAGCCTGTGGTAATGCTTTTATCTCTATTCTATGGCGCAAGCGACCGTCCAGTCTATAAACAAGTACTAATGAGGAAATGAAAACTATACTAAAGGAAACATAGGATCTCTATCCTAAAATCTAAAAAAAGGACATATTAGGGCTATACGGATTCGAACCGTAGACCTTCTCGGTAAAACAGATCAAACGGATTATTATCGAAATGATTCGAACTGTTTCAAAGACCCAACATGCATTTTTTTGCATTGGGCTCTTTCATCAACTGATGTAAAGATCAGTTAGTCCACCATAGTTTTTCTTTACGGAAAGATAATGAGATGGCTCCCTGTGCTCTGATTGATTATTTGTATTATGATCTATCTAGGAGCAATACCAAAGTGTTTCAAAGGAGGATTACCTTGACTTAGGTCTGCCTCCGGCCTAAATTAAATCAACCTAAGTGAAATGGAGTCTCTATCGTTCCGCTGCAAGAGTTGACTATGAGACTTCATACACCTTAAAGTTCATAGAACGAAAAGAAGTTTTTTGGAGGCCCTTATCCTCATTACGCCTAGCATTTAGTGGGCTGGATATTTACCTTATCAACTAGCAAATCAATAAGGGTTCTATTTGATTAGGCACCTGAATTGGCACCTGAATCGGACTGAACCGACTGTTTGTCAGGCTACTGTTCTCCTATTCTCTCGAATCCATGAAGTAAGACATTGATTTTGCAATAAGATCAATTATGTTCATTGCATAATAAGCTCCCTTGAAAAGCATTGGCGCACGTGTAAGCGAGTTGCTCTACCGAACTGAGCTATAGCCCTTGTCAGAGATATCTTAACATATAGATAATTTCTTGTCAAGATGAATATTCTCTAATGCCAGAGGATATCCCTTTGATCTGTTTACTATATAACATACCAATAACGGAGCAGTATTGCTTATAAAAAGGATTCGATCTATAATCGATCGAAGTAATGGGTCTTCCTTTGTGGTGATAAATTGCCTACTTAACTCAGTGGTTAGAGTATTGCTTTCATACGGCGGGAGTCATTGGTTCAAATCCAATAGTAGGTAGGTAGGTAGAAAAATTACTAGATAGCATTGGACTTACTTCGCTTCGCTATCTAATAACTTTTTCTACCCCTCTTCCCTTTTTCTTTGTATCAACTAAACCATTGGATTGTATTCAATTGGATGGGGGAATCCAATTGATAGCCTCGACTCGTATCCTAGCTCGTCTGAGAGCTAGCTTCGCTTCAACCAACTCTTTCGTACCCTCAGCTCTACTCAAGTTAGCTTCGGCTATTTCAAGTGCCTGTTGAGCTTCTTCCGGATCAATGTCACTACCCAGTTCCGCATCATTTCCTAAAATGATGATTTCATTATTAACTATTCTCGCAAAACCGCTCCACAGAACCGCCGTTAACCATTGGTCGTTGAGGAGGCGTATTCTCAAAGGACCCATATCTACAGCTGTGTTAATGGGGGCGTGGTTTGGTAATACGCCAATTTGGCCACTATTAGTAGATAAAATGATTTCTTTCACTTCACAATCCCAAATAATTCGCTTAGGAGTTAGTACATAAAGATTTAATTTCATTTCTTCAATTTGTTCTCCTCTTCTAAGTTTATAGCTTTCGTGCTAGCTTCATCGATGTTACCCACCAAATAAAAAGCTTGTTCGGGTAGGCCGTCTAATTCTCCGGAAAGGATTAGTTGAAATCCCCTAATTGTTTCTGCAAGACCAACATACTTTCCTGCAGAACCGGTAAAAACTTCTGCCACAAAGAACGGTTGTGATAAGAAACGTTCAATTTTTCGTGCTCTTGCTACAGTTAAACGATCCTCCTCTGATAATTCATCCAACCCAAGAATTGCGATAATGTCCTGAAGTTCTTTGTAACGTTGTAAAGTTTCCTTAACTCTTTGCGCAGTTTCATAATGTTCGTTGCCAACGATCCGAGGCTGTAACATAGTTGAGGTTGAATCTAAAGGATCTACTGCTGGATAAATACCCTTGGAAGCTAATCCTCTGGAAAGTACGGTAGTAGCATCCAAATGTGCAAATGTTGTGGCAGGAGCAGGGTCGGTCAAATCGTCCGCAGGTACATAAACTGCTTGGATCGAAGTTATGGATCCCTTTTTTGTAGAAGCAATTCTTTCTTGCAAAGAACCCATTTCTGTACTAAGAGTAGGTTGATAACCCACTGCGGAGGGCATTCTCCCTAATAAGGCGGATACCTCCGATCCTGCTTGAACAAAACGAAAGATATTATCGATGAATAGAAGCACGTCTTGCTTATTAACATCTCGGAAATATTCTGCCATAGTTAGGGCAGTTAAACCAACTCTCATACGAGCTCCCGGCGGTTCATTCATTTGACCATAGACTAGAGCTACCTTTGATTCCTTAAAATTTTTTTCATTAATTACTCCGGATTCCTTCATTTCCATATAAAGATCATTTCCTTCACGAGTCCGTTCCCCTACTCCGCCAAATACGGATACGCCTCCATGAGCTTTAGCAATGTTGTTGATTAATTCCATGATGAGTACTGTTTTACCTACTCCAGCCCCCCCAAATAGTCCTATTTTTCCTCCACGTCGATAAGGAGCTAAAAGATCGACCACCTTAATACCTGTTTCAAAGATGGATAATTTCGTATCTAGCTCGATAAAGGCAGGCGCAGATCTATGAATAGGGAATGTTGCATTAATATCTACAGGACCCAAATTGTCAATAGGTTCCCCAAGAACGTTGAAAATTCGTCCGAGAGTAGCTCCACCGACTGGAACACTGAGAGGAGCTCCCGTGTCAATCACTTCCAATCCTCTCATCAACCCCTCTGTAGCACTCATAGCTACAGCTCTAACTCGATTATTTCCTAATAATTGTTGTACCTCACAAGTCACATTAATTTGCTTACCGGCAGTGTCTCTATTCTTGACTACCAAAGCGTTATAAATATAAGGTAACTTGCCCGGGGGAAAAGTGATATCCAGCACGGGTCCAATAATTTGATCGATACGCCCTGTGCTTTTTTCTTCAATTGTGGAAACCCCGGGACGAGAAGTAGTAGGATTGGTTCTCATAATTATCACATAATTTTCAAAAAAAAAAGGAATTTGTCGAATTTTTTCTTGTTGAATAATGCCAAATCAAATCCAAAAAAATAGCCAAAAATCCAAAAGTCAAAAGGAAATGAATTAGTTAATTCAATAAAAGAGAAAGGGGGACGAGGACTTGATTTCGTTGCCCAAGCGAATCCCATTCAATCGTTTACTCATGGAATGAGTCCGTTGGAAAGTTCAATCAATCTTTTTTTTCATATACATTTCGCCTTTTGTGGAGGATCTGTCCCTACTCTACTTTCCTATCTAGGACTTCGATATACAAAATATATACTACTGTGAAGCATAGATTGCTGTCAACAGAGAATTTTCTTAGTATTTAGGTATTTACATTCAAAATAAGAAAGGGGCCTATTAAGAACTTGTAAAATAAGGATTAGGGATTGATTTGGGTTGCGCTATATCTATCAAAGAGTATACAATAATGATGGATTTGGTGAATCAAATCCATGGTTTAATAACGAACCATGTTAACTTACCATAACAACAACTCAATTCCTATCGAATTCCTATAGTAGAATTCCTATAGGATAGAACATACACAGGGTGTACGCCTTATATATGAATGAAACATATTCATTAACTTAAGCATGCCCTCCATTTTCTTTAATGAGTTGATATTAATTGAATACCCTTTTTGTTTTAAAAGATTTTTGCAAAGGTTTCATTTACGCCTAATCCATATCGAGTAGACCCTGTCGTTGTGAGAATTCTTAATTCATGAGTTGTAGGGAGGGACTTATGTCACCACAAACAGAAACTAAAGCAAGTGTTGGATTTAAAGCTGGTGTTAAGGATTATAAATTGACTTATTACACCCCGGAGTATGAAACCAAGGATACTGATATCTTGGCAGCATTCCGAGTAACTCCTCAGCCCGGGGTTCCGCCCGAAGAAGCAGGGGCTGCAGTAGCTGCCGAATCTTCTACTGGTACATGGACAACTGTTTGGACTGATGGACTTACCAGTCTTGATCGTTACAAAGGGCGATGCTATCACATTGAGCCCGTTGTTGGGGAGGAAAATCAATATATCGCTTATGTAGCTTATCCATTAGACCTATTTGAAGAGGGTTCTGTTACTAACATGTTTACTTCCATTGTGGGTAACGTATTTGGTTTCAAAGCCCTACGCGCTCTACGTCTGGAGGATCTGCGAATTCCCACTGCTTATTCAAAAACTTTCCAAGGTCCGCCTCATGGTATCCAAGTTGAAAGGGATAAGTTGAACAAGTACGGCCGTCCTTTCTTGGGATGTACTATTAAACCAAAATTGGGATTATCCGCAAAAAATTACGGTAGAGCGTGTTATGAGTGTCTACGCGGTGGACTTGATTTTACCAAAGATGATGAAAACGTAAACTCACAACCATTTATGCGCTGGAGGGACCGTTTTGTCTTTTGTGCCGAAGCAATTTATAAATCACAGGCCGAAACCGGTGAAATCAAGGGGCATTACTTGAATGCGACTGCAGGTACATGCGAAGATATGATGAAGAGAGCTATATTTGCGAGGGAATTAGGGGTTCCTATTGTAATGCATGACTACTTAACTGGGGGATTCACCGCAAATACTACTTTGGCTCATTATTGCCGCGACAATGGCCTACTTCTTCACATTCACCGGGCAATGCATGCAGTTATTGATAGACAGAAAAATCATGGTATGCATTTTCGTGTATTAGCTAAAGCATTGCGTATGTCTGGGGGAGATCATATCCACGCCGGTACAGTAGTAGGTAAGTTAGAAGGGGAACGCGAAATGACTTTAGGTTTTGTTGATTTATTGCGCGATGATTTTATTGAAAAAGATCGTGCTCGCGGTATCTTTTTCACTCAGGACTGGGTATCTATGCCAGGTGTTATACCGGTGGCTTCAGGGGGTATTCATGTTTGGCATATGCCAGCTCTGACCGAAATCTTTGGAGATGATTCCGTATTACAATTTGGTGGAGGAACTTTAGGACATCCTTGGGGAAATGCACCTGGTGCAGTAGCTAATCGGGTGGCTTTAGAAGCTTGTGTACAAGCTCGTAACGAAGGGCGCGATCTTGCTCGTGAAGGTAATGAAATTATCCGAGAAGCTTGCAAATGGAGTCCTGAACTAGCCGCAGCTTGTGAAATATGGAAGGCGATCAAATTCGAGTTCGAGCCGGTAGATAAACTAGATAAGTAGATAAAACTAGATATAAAGAAGGTCTAAATAAAAAAGAAGCGAAATAGAAAGAGAAAAAAGCAGTTACGAAATGCAGTAATTCTTCTTTATTCTTCTAATTGATTGCAATTAAACTCGGCTCAATCTTAAAAAAAAGATTGAGCCGAATAAAAATAGATCTTGATACGATCATGAGACTTGACAAATCGAGATTCCTCTATTCTATATATTTAGAATATATAAAGGTATAATACAATAAATAAATACAAATATAGTATTATCATATGAAAATAAATACAAATATAGTATTATCATATGATAATGGAATCAAATACGCAGTATTTACAGAAAAAGTCTTTATTTATTGGGAAAGAATCAATGAAAAAAGATTAGGAATCGCAATGCTACTATACGCGTCCGGAGGAGTATTCGGAATAATATTCTTCTATAATCCATTCTTGTGTCTTGCGCGGGGTCTTACTAACAGGACTTCGCTGCACGGGACGGGTTTTCGTCGAAAAGCTAACTCCACCCGGCATTTTCATACCCTTTGGGTGGTATATCGCCTTAAAAAGTCTAAGGGGGTAGTATGAGATCTGTAGTAGGTAAGAGAATTTGCCCTTTGATTTTGATTGAGTATGCTATTTTTCCGCCTTTACCGCGCATTATTGTATGAGCTTCTAGAGGATAGAGGAGCACGTATGCAGGAAGAAAATTACAGCTTAATAAAAAAGTCTAAAAAAGCTTCAACTTTACGGCACTATCAATCAACTAAAAAGCCCTATGTATGAATCCTTACAACCGGTGGGATAGGATAAGAGCGAGTTTCGGTATACTGGGGTTGGGGGATATCCTTATTTCAAAACCTGACGCGCATCTTGCGTTTGTGGGGGTCCGAGAGTGGTTGAAGAAGTATTGCATGTGGAAGTAGGTAGACGAAACTGATTTAGGATTCGAAATGGGCGCATTCGACTAAAAGTCGTACTGAGACCTTTTAAAATTAAAAAGGGTATTCTGAAAGAGGTATTTCATTTTCACAATCGCTTTCTTTTGAATCCAATTTCAAGTTCGATTAGAAGGATAGAAAGGCCATGAGGACGGGAAAAGAAAAATCAAATCTTTTTAATCTCCTTTTTTGCAATTTTCTTATTATCCATTCCATTCATTTTTTTTTATAGAATACTTTAGTATTCTATAGTAAAGTATTCTATAAAAAATCTTTATTTTGCAAACTAAAAAATACAATAGTCAATATTCCTTATAATAGATATACTTAATTATATTATAAGAATCTTAAGATATTTTTCGAATAGATAGAAATAGTAAATTTGAATTGAGACACCTATTCTATGACGGATTTTAACTTACCTTCTATTTTCGTGCCTTTAGTAGGCTTAGTATTTCCGGCAATTGCAATGGCTTCTTTATTTCTTTATGTGCAGAAAAATAAGATTGTCTAGAACCAATGGGGCCGAATTTTCTCAATGTATTTCCACGCAGGATCATAATACAGATATTTTTTAGTGTAAGTAATATAATATGGTAGGGTATGTGGCTCTTTCTACACACAAATGAAAAATGAAAAACGGCTATGGATGCGGATATAGGCTACGAGCATAAATGCATGCATATGCGGAGCCGGGTATAGCGAGTTTTATTTTAAGTGGATCAACAGATATTTTTTGAATAGAAAGTCAATGTATCTAACCAATTATTTCACAGGAGTACTAGTTACTGAAGGCGATTTCAGAATCAAAAAAAGTAAAGTCAAAATCATTTAGCTTATTCTCTCAATTTCAATCGACCGCTGCTGGATTTAGTATATCTAATATGAATTGGCGATCAGAACACATATGGATAGAACTTCTAAAAGGTTCTCGAAAAAGAGGTAATTTTTTCTGGGCCTGTATTCTTTTTCTAGGTTCACTAGGATTTTTATCGGTTGGGGCTTCCAGTTATCTTGGTAAGAATATGATATCTGTACTTCCATCTCAACAAATTCTTTTTTTTCCACAGGGGGTCGTGATGTCTTTCTACGGAATCGCGGGCCTATTCATTAGCTCCTACTTGTGGTGCACTATTTTGTGGAATGTAGGCAGTGGTTATGACCGATTCGATAGAAAAGAGGGAATAGTGTGCATTTTTCGTTGGGGATTCCCTGGAATAAAACGTCGCGTCTTCCTTCGATTCCTTATGCGGGATATCCAATCAATTAGAATTCAGGTTAAAGAGGGTCTTTATCCTCGTCGTATCCTTTATATGGAAATCCGGGGCCAGGGGGTCATTCCCTTGACTCGTACTGATGAGAAGTTTTTTACTCCACGAGAAATTGAACAAAAAGCTGCCGAATTGGCCTATTTCTTGCGCGTACCAATTGAAGTATTTTGAATACCGATTTAATTTTTTTGAAATGAATTGAATGAATTGGATTCGTTATTGTAAGGAGATTTTTGAGTATTTATCTAAAGAAAGGAACAAACGAGGATAAGAGAAAATTGCTTCTAATTTGTTTTGTCCAAGTGAGATATATGGCATAATATTCTTCCATTTTCATCCGAAAGGGCTTTTTTTTTATTCTATTTCTCTATTCCACTCCATCTAGATCTAAGAAAGAACCCAATGCAATGAAATTCCACTAGTATACAAAAAAGAGGAATAGATACAAGGTCTCAAACCTTGTTATAGAATTTTTGCTTCAAATAAAAAGAAATATCATATAGAGTCAGCGAATGAAATAGAGTCAGCGAATGAAATAGAGTCAGCGAATGAAGCAGATTCATTAACAACTCAATTTACAGATCAAAAATGAAAAAAAAGAAAGCATTGCCTTCTTTCCTATATCTTGTATTTATCGTACTTTTGCCCTGGGGAGTCTCTTTCCCTTTTAACAAATGTCTGGAACTTTGGATTAAGAATTGGTGGAATACCAGGCAATCTGAAACTCTCTTAACTGATATTCAAGAGAAAAAGGTTCTAGAAAGATTCATAGAATTAGAAGAACTTTTTCTCTTGGACGAAATGATAAAAGAGAAACCGAAGACACATGTACAAAAACCTCCTATAGGAATACACAAGGAAATAATACAATTGGTCAAAATAGATAATGAGGATCATCTCCATATCATTTTGCATTTCTCGACAAATATAATCTGTTTGGCTATTCTAAGTGGTTCTTTTTTTCTGGGTAAAGAGGAACTTGTCATTTTGAATTCTTGGGTTCAGGAATTCTTCTATAACTTAAATGACTCAATAAAAGCTTTTTTGATTCTTTTAGTTACTGATTTTTTTGTTGGATTTCACTCCACCCGCGGTTGGGAACTACTAATTCGTTGGGTCTACAACGATCTTGGATGGGCTCCTAATGAGCTAATTTTCACTATTTTTGTTTGTAGTTTTCCAGTGATTCTAGATACATGTTTTAAATTTTGGATCTTTTTTTCTTTAAACCGTCTATCTCCTTCGCTTGTAGTCATTTATCATTCAATTAGTGAAGCATAAACTCATTCGATTTCCTGATATTAATCAAATTAGCATCTTTCTTCCTTTAGAAAGAAAGCCCTTTTCCATTTTAGCAAAATTCTTTCTATTTCTACCTGCTCAAGGTATTCATCATTCCAGTACAACTGTTGCAGTAGAATGACAACAGACTCGTGTATAGGGAACTAGATTAGCTTAGCTACCTATCTAATTTATTGTAGAAATTCTGGGATCTGCGATTGGATATGGAAAATAGAAATACTTTTTCTTGGGTAAAGGAACAGATGATTCGATCGATTTCTGTATCGATCATGATATACGTAATAACTCGGACATCTATTTCAAATGCATATCCCATTTTTGCGCAGCAGGGTTATGAAAACCCACGAGAAGCAACCGGACGAATTGTATGTGCCAATTGCCATTTAGCTAATAAGCCCGTGGATATTGAAGTTCCCCAAGCTGTGCTTCCCGATACTGTATTTGAAGCAGTTCTTCGAATTCCTTATGATATGCAACTGAAACAAGTTCTTGGTAATGGGAAAAAGGGAGGGTTAAATGTGGGTGCTGTTCTTATTTTGCCCGAG